TTCTGTTAGATTAGCTATATGCTGTGTATTATCAACGATTTCCACAGAGGGTGGTAAAATAATGTCTTGAGCAGTTACATATCCAGGACCCTTGACACAAATAGACGCGTTACGAGTTCCATACAGATTACTTCTCAATACAATTTCTTTCAAATTCATTAAAATTTCATGTACAGATTCTTGAATACCTACGATGGTAGAATATTCATGTGGTATTTTCTCAGATTTTGCACGTGTAATACATGTTCCTTCTATTTCTCCGAGTAAGGCTCTTCGCATCGCGATGCCGATTGTATCGGCTTGGCCTTTCATAAGTGGGGCCAGAATAAAGCGTCCATAATAAAGACGCTTACTGTCTGCTCTTGATTCAACACACTTCCACTGTAGTGTCCGAGTAGATACTGTTACTTTCTCTCGAACCATAGTAATATTATTTGATCAAATCATTGAATTATTTATTTCTCTTGAAATCTCTTCAATGTTTACACACGTCTTTTTTTGGGGGGCCTACAGCCATTATGTGGCATAGGGGTTACATCCCGTATGAAACTTAATAGTATGCCACTTCTACGAATAGCTCTTAATGCCGCATCTCTCCCGAGACCCGGGCCCTTTATCATGACTTCTGCTCGTTGCATACCTTGATCCACCACTGTCCGAATAGCATTTCCCGCTGCGGTTTGGGCGGCAAATGGTGTCCCTCTTCTTGTACCCTTGAATCCACAAGTACCGGCGGAGGACCAAGAAATTACTCGACCTCGTACATCTGTAACAGTCACAATGGTATTGTTGAAACTTGCTTGAACATGAATAACTCCCTTTGGTATTCTACGCACATTCTTACGTGAACCAATACGTCTATTTCTACGTGAACCAATTTTTGGTATAGGTTTTGCCATATTTTATCATCTCATAAATATAAGTCAGAGATATATGGATATATCCATTTCATGTCAAAACAGATCCTGGTTTTTTACTGATTTTTTTGTACATCTGTACATCAGGTCCTTTAGATTTCGGGAGTCCTTTTTGTTTTAGAAAGATTATCCTTGTCTTTGTTTATGTCTCGGGTTGGAACAAATTACTATAATTCGTCCCCGCCTACGGATCAATCGACATTTTTCACAAATTTTACGAACAGAGGCCCTTATTTTCATATTTGTCACTCCTTTTCTTAATTCTGAATCTACTTAATTGGAAGAAAATAAGTTTCTTAAAATCTTTAACTTCGAATTGTATCCCCACGAAAGAATGTTGAAATTGAAAAAACCACCTAATTATGTGAGTCTTTACTTTAGAGTATACAAAAGAGTATACAAATTATATGTCCTTTAGTTGAATCATAAGAACTTACCACAATTTTGATTCTATTTACTTGTAGTATACGTATAAAATTACGTTGAACCCTTCCCGAAGCAAAACCCAGAATCAGATTTTCATTATCTAAACGAACTCGAAACATACATACCATTGGGACGTAGTTCAGTAATTAAAACCTCGCGAATCTTTTTTTTTCTTTCATTCCAGGGAAAACGGCCTTGAAGTATCAACGAATCTAAGAGGCATAGTATTAGAAACCTACCTTTTTACCTTTTTTTTTCACAAAACAAATAGGCAAGTTCCGCATATAATTCGGCTATCAGAAAGATTACCATATATAACACAAAATTTCTCCGCCGATTCCTTCTATTCGAGCCTCTCGGTCTGTCATTATACCTCGAGAAGTAGAAAGAATTACAATCCCCATTCCGCCTAAAATTCTCGGAATTCGTTGATAGTTAGAATAGATTCGTAGGCCAGGCCGGCTGATCCGTTTTAAATTTAAAACAGTTCTATACGCTCCTTTCCTATTTCTCCTATGTCGTAGGGTTAAAACTAAAAAATATTTATTGCTTTCTTGATGTTTTCTCACGTTTTCAATAAAACCTTCTCGTAAAAGGATTTTAACAATATTTTCAGTGATGTAAGTAGATGGTATTCGAACTGTTCTTTTTTCATTCATGTCAGCATTTCGTATAGAGGTTATTATGTCAGCAATAGTGTCTTTACTCATGATAAACTAAGATTATTGTTGCCCCCGAATTTTGATATAATCAACATGCTCTTTTTCTTTTTTTTTTGAATTCATAAATATTTATGAATTATTAAAGGTATATACGTGATATATAAACAATCTACTAATTAAATTAATCTATTTCATTCAAATACTATAAACTACATCACGGTCTTCCCTTATAATACTTCAGGTGCTAATGAAACGATTTTAGTGAAATTTAACTGTCTTAATTCCCGGGGGATCGCGCCAAAAATCCGGGTTCCTTTTGGATTTCCTTCTTGATCAATAACAACTGCAGCATTGTCATCATATCGTATTATCATACCGTTGTCGCGTTTGAGTTCTTTACAAGTACGTACAATTACAGCTCGGACCACTTCCGATCTTTCTAGAGGTGTATTTGGTACTGCTTCTTTGATTACAGCAACAATAACGTCACCAATATGAGCATATCGTCGATTACTAGCTCCTATGATTCGAATACACATCAATTTTCGGGCCCCGCTGTTATCCGCTACATTCAAATGGGTTTGAGGTTGAATCATATCGTTTTTTTTTGTCTTTTTCAATGTAAAGGGTGAAATAAAAAAAAGAAATATTGTTTGTTCAAAACAAAACAAGAAACCTGCAATTGTTTTTTTATACAAAAAACGATTTCCTTTGGTTCTTCCTATCCTATACCGAAAGAATGAATTGGGTTCGTATAGGCATTTTGGATGCCGCTATTGAAATAGCCCTTCTGGCTATATTTTCTGCTACTCCGCTCATTTCATAAAGTATTCTGCCGGGTTTAACAACAGCTACCCAATATTCGGGAGATCCTTTCCCCGAACCCATACGTGTTTCTGTAGGTCTTACTGTAACGGGTTTGTCTGGAAATATACGTACCCATATTTTTCCACCGCGGCGTGCATTTCGTGTCATTGCTCGCCGACCCGCTTCTATTTGTCTAGATGTGATCCAAGCGGGTTCAAGCGCTTGAAGAGCATATCTACCAAAGCAAATACGATTACCTCGATAAGATATTCCTTTCATTCTTCCTCTATGTTGTTTACGGAATCTGGTTCTTTTGGGGTTATAGTTGATGGTTGTTTATCAATTCCACCCATCTCTACTACAGAACCGGACATGAGAGTTTCTTCTCATCCAGCTCCTCGCGAATTAAACGATTAAAAAATAATATACGTGGTGAATAATATATTGAATCGGGGGATTCTTTGAAATATCATTTAATATAATTTTTTTTTATCTTTTGATATATAATTAAACACGTATTCTATTTTTAGATAATGTCGTTTAGGTATTAGGTATAACGTTATAAAGAATCTTTATTTTGTTTTTCTTTTTATTATCCTATCAAATTGACTCAAATTTCTAAAAAAAAATTCGCGGGCGAATATTTACTCTTTCAACATTCAGTTGTAAGATTAGTCTATGACATGACCTTTCAAAAAAAAAAAATGAATTGGTTTCTGGTTCGTTCCGCCATCCTACCCAATGAACCATTAGGATTCGTTTTCAATAGAATCTTATGCATTCACAGGTTCTGTCGTTCCCACCACCTCTCGAGTAATGGTTAGGTCTGAATTTTACAATGGAGCCCCTAATTAAATTCGTTTTTGAGTCAACCTTCTCAGTCTTTATTGACTCGGGGCTCTTGATTTTTGGTTCTATCCACGTATTTGTCTAATTATGGATCAATTCAGTATTGATGCTTTATTACATTCCCTTTTATGAGATGACTCATAGACCGTACATATTGGAATCATATATCGTTGATATTCTTTTTCTATCTTTCTCTCGCCTTTCCATTTATCTGTATACTTTTATTTTTTGTTTATGCAAAAAAGATTTCAGTTGCTACAATGATATGACTTATATATCATATTTTGACTGGTTCTTTCTTTATATCCAGATAATGCGAAGCGATGAGTTGGTTATTAGTTCTATAGTTATTAGTTCGTATTATGGGTTGTTCCATTTTTTTGAATCCTAATCCTAAAAAAACCAACGAGTCACACACTAAGCATAGCAATTATATCAAACGATTAATCGAATTTTTATTCAACCTTATAGAATTGTTCATTTTTTTTTTATCACTAAATAGAACTAAATACAAGTCAAGTAAATGCTTATTATTCCTCGTCTACAAATATCCAAATTTTGATACCTAAAACCCCATAGATAGTTCGAACTGCGTAGGAACAATAATCTATTTTGGCTCGAATGGTTTGGAGAGGAACCCTACCTTCTCTGATCCATTCGACACGTGCAATTTCTTTTCCGTCGATACGCCCTGCAATTTGTACTTGAATTCCTTTTGTACCTGCCTGTTCAGTTAATTCAATAGCTTTTTTCATTGCTTTGCGAAATGAAACTCTATTCTTTAATTGTCCGGCTATAAATTCTGCAAGAATATTGGGGTGCCCATAAGGGTTTACAATTCTTGTAATAGCAATGTTGAGCTTTCGGTTTACACAATTGAGTTCTTTTTGTACATTGAACTGTAATTCTTCGATTTTTCGAGTCCTATCTTCTATTAATAACTTGGGGAATCCCATATAGATTATGACCTGAATCAAATCGATTCTTTTTTGAATCTCTATACGTGCAATTCCCTCGACATTAGAGGATATTTTCAGATTTTTTTGTACATAATTTTTGATACAATCTCGTATTTTTTGATCTTCTTGTAGATCCTCGGAATAATTTTTTGGTTGTGCAAACCAAAGAGAATGATGACCTTGGGTTGCACCAAGTCTGAAACCAAGTGGATTTATTTTTTGTCCCATAATCCCCCACTACTATATATATCGTGAAACGTCATATCTGTGTGTTTTTTTTTTTTATCCATTCGGGTTTTTTTAAGCATAACATAATATAGCGTATTTGTAGTTTTTCTAAACTAGAATATTCTTTCTTTAAATATTCCTCAGCTCCAATT